GCTCGAATGTCCCGAAAATCATTATCAAAAAAAACTTCAACAGGAAGTTCTATTTTTACATAGAAATATATTCGCTCAAAAAAGACTCCAGAAGATGTTGGCCGGAAATGAGAAGATTGATTACGGAGAAAAAGGAAGATGGATTCGTATTCACATGCATAAGAATTATATAGGAACAAGAATAATCTTGGATTACCTTTTAAAAAAATGGAAATATGTTTTTGGGGAGTAATAAGACTATTCCAATTACAATACTCGTAGAAAAAGAAACGTAATAAATGCAAAGAAGAGGCATCCTTCACCCAGTAGCGAAGGTTTTGAACCAAAATTTCAAAATGGGTGGGATAGGGTATTAGTACATCTGACGCATAATCTAAATGCGAAAATCGGTCCTCTAGAAAAGGAAATATTGAATGAATTGATCGTAAATTATGAGATTTTGCTATATGCTTCCTTTCTAAGGAAGATAATAGTCGTAGGGAAAATGGAATTTCCACAATGACCGCAAATCCCTCTGAGAGAATTTGCGAATACAAATTCTTATTGTGCCCAAAAAATGGATTTAGAATAGAATCATTAGCCGAAATAATCAAATGATTCTGTTGATACATTCGAGTAATTAATCGTTTCACAATTATTAAACTAGATTTATTGTCAGAACCGGCATTTTCGAACAAAATGGATCTATTTAAACCATGATTATTAGCAAGTGCATAAATATACTCCCGAAAAATAAGGGGGTATAGGAAGTCGTGGCGCCGAGATCCACCTAGTTCTAAATATCCTTGAAATTCCTCCATTCCCAATTCGCTTTGAACTAAAAATAAAGAAAAATAGAATTAATTATTAATTAAAGTAAGGGGTTTATTGGTTATCAAATGATACATAGTACGATATAGTCAAAACAGGGTATTATAGTAAGAAAAGAAAAAATACCTCGGAAATGGGTAGACTCATCAAGGGACTCCCTATCCTCTTAGTTTTCTATTTGTTATAGGATAACAAGATGGATTCGAAATCCTTTATTTTTTCAACACAATCGCTCTTTTGATTTTGGAAAAACTATCTTTATCAAGATGCTGCTTCTTTTACACATTTTTGGCTAACCCAAAATGGGAAATAGCTAATAGTTAGGACTCATTAAAAAATTGATAATCATTCACTAATGGAAAACCCTTTCCCCGTACCGGGCACTAATAAAATTTTAACGTGTAATTAGATTGGGGAATCATTCAAATTAAGAACAGAAGCTCGTTGCTTTTTCTTTCCCTATAATTAATTGGGTTCATAGGACTCTATCCATTTATTCATTCGACCCAACTCGGAATTTATTTCATTTTATTTCTCACTAAGAATTCAAACAAGATTTTGAACCGATCCAGTAAGAATGAAATATTCTCAGAATTTTCTATTGATACGACATGCTGTTTTTTCCAATCATTCCTTTCAGGATCAGTCGTGGTCTTACAAACTCTACCGGAGGTAGAAACGAATCTGTTACTTCATACAAATGTGTATAAGATGCTAGCCGCACTTAAAAGCCGAGGACTCTACCGTTGAGTTAGCAACCCTAATAAAAAAAAAATGTGAATGTGTGGGTACAACAATCGGAGTCAAAATAAAAAAGGGAAAAAATTGCACGACACAATCAATCAATCAAAATACTGAACTATCAAGAAATCTATCGAATACAAAATTTCTAATAGATTCTGAATCGAAAAACTCAAAAAAAATAGATCCGTTTATACACGATCGAATTATATTTGTTTGATCCACTGTTGTCAATATGAATTGAATACTTAGAATAAAAGTAGAATGAAAATAAAATGAATAAGAGACTTGTGCTGGATTAGCATAACACTAGATAGATAATATAGATAACTAGAAAAACAGCAAAGATTAGGGACGAAATAGGAAAGAATCCCGTCTCGGGTTTATTTCTTTGTTAATGCAGTTACAACAAAAAACTCCCAATTGGAGAAAATGCCAAAATTTTATATGCCTCGTCGATCCAATTACTTCATTTATTCACCTGATCTTTTTCTATCCATCTTATATCAAATTATATCAAAAAAACAGATTTTTGTCATTATATAAGATGGTATTCTATGGTAACAATAATAGAAGTAATTGGGGGGGGGGTAGTATAGTAGAAAAAAATTATACAAAGCTATATATGAATCACCCCCACCCTCTTCTCTCTCTTTTTTTTATTTCATAAATTGGCTTTCGTTTGATTAAAATTCAATTCTGTAAAAACCCCCGCCTTCTTTAAAATATCATAAACAGTTTCTGTAGGCTGAGCGCCTTTTTCAAGAAAATATAGAATGCCGGGAATATTTAAATAGGTTTGATTTTTTATCGGATCATAAAACCCCACTTTACGAAGATCTCTTCCTTCTCTTCGAGATCGCACATCAATTGCAACGATTCGATAAAGGGCTCATTGGGATAGATGTAGATGAACTATAACCCCCCCTAGAAACGTATACGAAGTTTTCTCCTCGTACGGCTCGAGAAATTGGAAGTTAGATCTATGTATAGAATTAGAATGTTAAATAGATCCATAACATCATCAAATCAATTAGAGGATTATTTAATCCTTTTTTATTCCTCTTTATCAAAAAAAATCGTTTGTATTCTCATAACTCAAGTTGGATAACTCTGAAATAGTTCAAAAGAAAAGCCTTAGGCATTTCATTTTTTGAGTGGTCTCTAACCCCTTTTTGTTTGTCTCATTTAGAATATATTTGGATTCTTTTTCCTTTATCTGGTTGTCGAGACAATTGAAAACGGCATTTCCTTGTTCCAAAATACTTTCTCTTTGCCTGGAATCGTTGGGTTTAGACATTACTTCGGTGAATTTGAATCATTTCAAAACGACAGCAACATGCCCCTTTTTATGATTTCTTTCTATCAAAAAATCATACGCCCGGTCGATTCCCGCATGATACACTTTTGATCAAAAGAGTTTCACCAATTCAAACAAATTTTCCTTATTTTATTTGAAACTTGCTCGAATTGGATCGTTTCGATTTCTACTAGATCGAAAATTTACTTACGAAGTTGTTCCAACTTATTAATTGGCACTAACCGTAGATCCTTGCCCCTGAGAAATGAATCAATACTTTCTGCTCGAGCTACATCATATACTGTTGACGTTAAACCCCAACAGTATATGATGTCGAGCCAAGAGCACTTTCATTTCTATAGAATAGAAAATGGTGGGTGTAAAAATCCACAACTGATTATGTCTGTCAAGTCGCACGTTGCTTTTTACCACATCGTTTCAAACGAAGTTTTACCATAACATTTCTCTAGTTTGGGACTGATATGTAATTGATTCAATTATGGAATCATGAATAGTCACTTGTTCGATCGTTTCATAGAAATCTATATTTATTCTTCTTTTATATGAATTGGTGCTTTCTAAAGTAAATCTACATTCCATCTTCAAGTAACCTAATAGGTTATATTCAACAATCTCAGACTTCTTCGAATATCAAATAGTCAGAAGAAACGATTCAAATAGTTATTTAATGGAAAACCCCCGCCTCATACCAACATCACTATTTGAATAAAGTTTTACTAAGGATCGCATTTGATGATCATAAAAAAATCCGCGATTCAAAAAATATAGATTGAAAAAATCGAATTCTTTTTTTTCATAGAGTGGGAGTGGATAAAACGGGTTGATGGAAAGGAAGATTTAGGCCCTTTTTTCTTTCATTTAATTATTCTAATAATGTCTATTTATATAGTATAGAAATAATAGGTATTTCCTGGGACGGAAGGATTCGAACCTTTGAATGCCGGGACCAAAACCCGTTGCCTTACCACTTGGCCACGCCCCATTTAGATTTATGTTCGATACTACTAAAGACTAGTATTGTATTGGTTATTCGTCAATTCCAGTCCAAATATCTATGGACTCTATTGTTCCTGGGATTTTGACACGTGTAGATATAGAATTATCTATAGAATAAAACTGAATTTATTGATCATTACATATAATTCAATTAAGATATTGTATGAAAGGATGGTTTCTTCAATTCGCAAAAGAAAATAGATACATTTTTGATTGGGCGAGTTCAAGTTCAAAAACAACAATTCATTTTGATCGACCCGCCTTTCCTCATTTTGACCGTATACCAATTAATTATCAATAATAATATATTTATATTATTATATTAACTCAATCAAAATACAATTATCTCCAAGTCCAATAAAAAAAATGTTTGTTATGCTTAATATCTTTAGTTTGATCTGTATCTGTCTTAATTCCGCCCTTTATTCGAGTGGTTTTTTCTTAGCCAAACTACCTGAGGCCTACGCTTTTTTGAACCCAATCGTAGATTTTATGCCAGTAATACCCGTTCTCTTTTTTCTATTAGCCTTTGTTTGGCAAGCTGCTGTAAGTTTTCGATGAAATTTTGAATCATGTCCTAGACATGATTTATTGGTGTCAAAATAGGATATGTGGTATAAAAATGGAGAATCTATTCTCTTTTTTTTTCAAAACAATGATCTTGGAGATTGTGTAATGCTTACTCTCAAACTCTTTGTTTACACAGTAGTGATATTCTTTGTTTCTCTCTTCATCTTCGGATTCCTATCTAATGATCCAGGACGTAATCCTGGACGCGAAGAATAAAAAAAGAAAGAGGGCTTTCCTTTTGCTTGCTTAATTTTTTCAATGTGATTAGGGTTTTATCTATTGCACATCTTTAATTAAATAACAAAATCAAAAAAAGGTTCGAAGCGTTGGAATTTGAAAGAACAATAAAATACCGAGTTATCAACGGAAACGGAAAGAGAGGGATTCGAACCCTCGGTACGAAAGGCTCGTACAACGGATTAGCAATCCGACGCTTTAGTCCACTCAGCCATCTCTCCGAATTGAAAGGGGATAATTACTATCTTACATAGTTCCATTACCCACAATGGAAGGCTTGATAAAATCCCTTCTTTATCTATTTTAGATATATTATTTTACTATT